TATCTTCAATTTTTAAATAGGTATTGGTTATGTCTAAAACCCAAAATAGAAATTATTTTACTTTTATTTAATCTATTACCAATACAATATATTCCTTTGTTCCGGACTTTATATTCTAGTCAATTGAATCTGTTGAATTGTTGTTCAGTTCATATTGAAATGAATCCAAATTGATAAGGAGTTAGTCAATGATGCTCGAGCATGTACTTGTTTTGAGTGCCTACTTATTTTCTATCGGTATCTATGGATTGATCACGAGCCGGAATATGGTTAGAGCCCTTATGTGTCTTGAACTTATACTGAATGCGGTTAATATAAATTTCGTAACATTTTCTGATTTTTTTGATAGTCGGCAATTAAAAGGAAATGTTTTCTCAATTTTTGTTATAGCTATTGCCGCCGCTGAAGCAGCTATTGGACCGGCTATTGTTTCGTCAATTTATCGTAACAGAAAATCAACTCGTATCAATCAATCGAATTTGTTGAATAAGTAGTATTGTATTAATCATTGAAATTTGAATATTCATAAATTCGAATTAAATGACCATACATTAAATCTAATCCATGTTTTCGAAAATGTAAGAAATCAAAGTATCTTGGCTCTATCGCATGAGTCGATCCAGAAGTAGATTGTTTCCAAATTTCTGGTAAATTATTGATTCATCTGGTGTCTAAATATATGAGTCATTTACAAGTTTACTAGATCGAAAATTTCTGACGTTCAAAAATTTATAGATTCAATGTCACATTCAGTAAAGATTTATGATACGTGTATAGGGTGTACTCAATGTGTGCGAGCCTGCCCAACCGATGTATTAGAAATGATACCTTGGGACGGATGTAAAGCTAAGCAAATCGCTTCTGCTCCAAGAACAGAGGACTGTGTTGGTTGTAAGAGATGTGAATCCGCCTGCCCAACGGATTTCTTGAGTGTTCGCGTTTATTTATGGCATGAAACAACTCGAAGTATGGGTCTAGCTTATTAATACGTTCCAGAAAACCCTACTCGAATACATTTGATTTTTTTACCCTTACCGACAAAAACCCGCGCTCAAAATATATTTATTTCGAGCACGGGTTTTTCTGGTCCAAGTTTATTTTGTTTTTACCATGAATAATTTTCCTTGGTTAACACTAATTGTAGTTTTGCCAATATCCGCGGGTTCCTTAATTTTCTTTCTTCCTCATAGAGGAAATAAGGTAATAAGGTGGTATACTATATGTATATGTATCCTTGAACTCCTTCTAACAACCTATGCATTCGGTTATCGTTTCCAATTGGATGATCCGTTAATGCAGCTAACGGAGAATTATAAATGGATCCATTTTTTTGATTTTTACTGGAGGTTGGGAATAGATGGAATTTCTATAGGACCCATTTTACTGACAGGATTTATCACAACTTTAGCTACTTTAGCGGCTTGGCCCGTTACTCGAGATTCCCGACTATTTCATTTCCTAATGTTAGCAATGTATAGCGGTCAAATAGGACCATTCTCTTCTCAAGACCTTTTACTTTTTTTCATCATGTGGGAGTTAGAATTAATCCCCGTTTATCTACTTCTATCCATGTGGGGGGGAAAGAAACGTTTGTATTCAGCTACAAAATTTATTTTGTACACTGCCGGAGGTTCCGTTTTTTTATTAATGGGAGTTCTAGGTATTGGTTTATATGGTTCCAATGAACCGACATTAAATTTTGAAACATCAGCTAATCAATCATATCCTGTAGCACTAGAAATAATATTCTATATTGGATTTCTTATTGCTTTTGCTGTCAAATCACCGATCATACCCTTACACACATGGTTACCAGACACCCATGGAGAGGCACATTATAGTACTTGTATGCTTTTAGCCGGAATCTTATTAAAAATGGGAGCGTATGGATTGGTTCGGATCAATATGGAATTATTACCCCATGCCCATTCTATATTTTCTCCCTGGTTGATGATAGTAGGCACAATTCAAATAATCTATGCAGCTTCAACATCTCCCGGTCAGCGTAATTTAAAAAAAAGAATAGCCTATTCCTCTGTATCTCATATGGGTTTCATAATTATAGGAATTGGTTCTATAAGCGATACAGGGCTCAATGGGGCCATTTTACAAATAATTTCTCACGGATTTATTGGCGCTGCGCTTTTTTTCTTGGCCGGAACGAGTTATGATAGAATACGACTTGTTTATCTCGACGAAATGGGCGGAATGGCTATCGCAATTCCAAAAATATTCACGACTTTCAGTATCTTATCAATGGCTTCGCTTGCATTACCGGGCATGAGCGGTTTTGTTGCCGAATTGATAGTTTTTTTTGGAATACTTACTAGCCAAAAATATCTTTTAATGACAAAAGTATTAATTACTTTTGTAATGGCAATTGGAATGATATTAACTCCTATTTATTCATTATCTATGTTACGCCAGATGTTCTATGGATACAAGCTTTTTAATGCCCCAAACTCTTATTTTTTTGATTCTGGACCGCGAGAGTTATTTGTTTCGATTTCTATCCTTTTACCTGTAATAGGTATTGGTATTTATCCCGATTTCGTTTTCGCATTATCAGTTGACAAGGTCGAAGCTATTATATCGAATTATTTTTATAGATAGTTTTTGTGAATAAACCAAAATATAAAATACGATTATTTTTAAAATCGTTCATTGTACAATAAAAAAAGTTTTTTTCTGCTCTTAAGTTAAATAAAAAATTGGAATTCTATTATAACCATATAACCAGATATTTTTGACATTTTCGAGAACCATTTGAATCAAGTAATGGAAATGGAATGATTCAAATGGTTCTTGATGGTTTTCATATATATACGTATGCTGTCCTATGCTTCTAGTTATCAAGTACTTTATTCAATTCAATTAGATAGTAATGTAAATGAACCATAACTATGCAACCCTATTCCTAATAGATTAACTCCAAAATAGCATATCCAAATTATAAAAAAGCCCATTGAGGCCACAATTGCAGAATTTACACTTTCAAAATTTTTATTTGTTCTAATATGTAAATAAATCGCAAATACGGTCCAAGTAATAAATGCCCAAGTCTCTTTTGGATCCCAATTCCAATAGGATCCCCATGCTTCATTAGCCCATACTGCTCCCGAAAGAATACCTATGGTTAAAAGGATAAACCCCAAACTAATAATACGATAACTCCATCGATCCAATTGTTGAATTAATTGATACCTGTAATAATTCTGAGAAGAAATCAAAGAAGTGTTTTGTAAGACATTGTTTCTTTCATTCACGTATTGAATCTCACCAAAGGAAAATAACTCAGTTAATAAATTTTTGCTTTTACTAAAAATCCTTATGAATTTTCGAAATGTAATGACTAGAAGAGCTAGTGATAATAATGATCCACACAAAAGAGCTGCATAGCCCAATACCATCATACTTACGTGCATCATTAACCAATGGGATTGGAGAGCAGGTACTAATATTGCGGATTGATGCATTTCAGTTAAAAGACCCGAAGTAGCGAAACCCTGGGTAAAAATAGCACTTGGCGCGGTTATTGCGCTTAAATGGTTTTTTTGTTTTTTAAAATACGGAATCATATGAATAATGGAAAAACCCCACGAAAGAAAAATTAATGATTCATATAAATCGCTTAATGGTAAATGCCCAAAATAAATCCAACGAGTAACTAACAATCCTGTTATGCAGAAAAAAGTAGCTATCATCCCCTTTTCTGATGAATCATATAGTCCTACGATTTCATCGACTAATAAAGTTATCAAATGAATTGTAATTACAATTGAAATGATTGAAAAGGATATATGAGTTAATATACGCTCTAAAGTTGAAAATATCATAAAAATTATTAAAAACGGGGGGCCTCGATTATAGGAATTGAAATCGGGAATTGAATTCATTATAGGGCTTATTCTTTTAGAAAAAGCCATGCCGCCACTCGGACTCGAACCGAGATGCTCTAGCACTGCTTCCTAAGAGCAGCGTGTCTACCGATTTCACCATAGCGGCTTATTCGAAATCATAATAACCTATTTTTATTCAATCGTCGAGATTGAGGCGGTTAGTTCAATATTTTTTTAGGAAACATTCAAATTGATGACTAAAAGTTTGTTTCAAATCGTTTTTTTTATTATTTATTTATTATTTTAATTTTAGGGTATCCGTTTTTTTAACTTAACTAACAACGGAACGGGATTTTTCGTTTCGTAGTTTATTACTCTACGGTCTCCTGAAAATAAAACGGAACGTTTGTAACTAGATAATTTTGACTTCAATCCATGGATAGAACTAAAAATAAAAATGGATTATCGAGTCAAGTCGATGGGGAAGGTGAGAATCCCCATCTTGAAAATGATAAAGCATACCAAAACCAAAGGTGAAACCTTGTGCTTGCGTTTATTCTTTTTCAAACAAAAGAATACCATTCATTTTTTAAATTCAGTAGACAACCGAATTCTTATTTCTACTAAAAAAACAAAATGAATTCAATTTAATATTGTTATTGATCAGGTTAAAACATTAGAGAAGGGAAATCATTTTTTTTTTATTAAATGAAATAGTAATTTAAGTAATTTATTAAATAGTAATTTAGATTATTTTACTATTATTAGATTATTTTACTATATATTATTCTATTATTATTATTCTATTATTATATTATTTATATTCTATTATTTTTATAACCTCTAAATTTTAGAAAAAAAAACTTATAAATAAATAAAAAAAATTATAACAAAAATTAGACTCTTTTTCGAATTAGACCGATCCAGATTTTTTAGTCTATTGGTTTATTATTTATTTGTCACATAAAAAAAACTTTTTGAGCTACCGGTAGAAAGAGATTTCGCTAACGAAAAAGCTTTCAATGCTGCCCAATACCCCTTCCCTTTCCAACTATTTTTACGAATACGTTTTTTTGAACTAGAGGTGCGCTTTTTTGGAACTGCCATTAAAAAATGATAATAGGTTCGTCGGTTGGATGTGAAAGACATCTATTGTTCAAAATCAATTGTTCTTTACTATATCTCTATCTAGTTATTCTCTAAATTACACTCCCAAGGTTTATAGAAAAATCGTCTAAAATATTACTAAGAACAATAAGATCTACTATGCCAAATAGAATAGATTGAAGTTGATAAAATCAAATTCAAATCAAAAAAATACAAACAAAGGGGTTGCGTGTTTGCTTTCTTTTTTTGTCATGTTACATTCTTACATGTAATAAAATACATCGAAAGGTTTAAAAACCCAATACCTCTCCTAAAAAAACTTTAATAATTTTTATTTTTCTATTATATTAATTAAATTGGTCAAGTTCGAAGAAAAAGTACACTTAATTTTCAAACTCGAATGAGCCTAGTAGTTAATCGATTAAAATATACAAAAAACTTTCTAAAAGCCGTTTTATTGGCCCCTCCGTTTTTATTTTACATAAAAAAAGTGTGGGATAGCATTTCCTACAAATAGCTTTTATTGTAATTGTAATGGAAGACAATCAATTAGTTCTAAAATGAATTCGTTAATGATTGGGAATAAAATAACCCAACCAAACTGCAATAAATAGGTTTTGTTTTATGGGAAATAGGTTTTCTGGGTCAAGTTATGGTTCCTATGATTCGTATAAAATACTGTTTTTGCTGTCATTATTTATCCTTGCTCTATAGATATAAAAAAATTATTTTAATACGTAATAATTAGACCGAAAATGCAATTTTTCGTTTTTATCTTCATAAAATTTTACTTAAAAATGGAAATTTCATATTAACAATTCAATTCAATATTAAAAAGAAACTTAATAATAAACAAAGTACGTATTTATTTTTCACTCGTAACTTGTTCATATCATTTGACTAACCCTAACTCTTCATCTTCATTTGAAATAGTTGAAGTAGTTTGGAAAGATTCCGAATAATTAAGGCTGTAAAATTCTATATTAAGTTTTATTTTATATATCTTAATTTTTTTATTAATCGATCGCTTTCAAAAGAAAAGAAATAAGAACCGGTGAATCAGAAACAATTAATTAAGATAATTTTTTTTATTTATTTTTTTATGGAATATACATATCAATATTCATGGATCATACCGTTCATTCCACTTCCAGTTCCTATGTTAATAGGAGCAGGACTTCTACTTTTTCCAACGGCAACCAAAAATCTTCGCCGTATGTGGGCTTTTCCGAGTGTTTTATTATTAAGTATAGTTATGCTTTTTTCAGCCCATTTCTTTATTCAGCAACTAAATAACAATTCTGCCTATCAATCTGTATGGTCTTGGACCATCAATAATGGTTTTTCTTTAGAGTTTGGCTACTTGGTTGATCCACTTACTTCTATTATGTCAATATTAATCACAAGTGTTGGCATTATGGTTCTTATTTATAGTGACAATTATATGTCTCATGATCGGGGATATGTGAGATTTTTTGCTTATATGAGTTTTTCCAATACTTCAATGTTGGGATTAGTTACTAGTTCGAATTTAATACAAATTTATATTTTTTGGGAATTAGTTGGAATGTGTTCTTATCTATTAATAGGTTTTTGGTTCACCCGACCCAGTGCGGCGAATGCTTGTCAAAAAGCGTTTGTAACTAATCGTGTCGGGGATTTTGGGTTATTATTAGGAATTTTAGGTTTTTATTGGATAACAGGTAGTTTTGAATTTCGGGATTTGTTTGAAATATTCAAAAACTTGGTTTATAATAATGAAGTTAATCCTTTATTTGTTACTTTATGTGCCTTCCTATTATTTTCCGGCGCAGTTGCTAAATCTGCTCAATTTCCCCTTCATGTCTGGTTGCCCGATGCCATGGAAGGGCCTACCCCTATTTCGGCTCTTATCCATGCTGCTACCATGGTAGCAGCAGGAATTTTTCTTGTAGCTCGGCTTCTTCCTCTTTTCATAGTTATACCTTACATACTAAATCTAATATCTTTGATAGGTATAATAACATTATTTTTAGGAGCTACTTTAGCTCTTGCTCAAAAAGATATTAAGAGAGGCTTAGCTTATTCTACAATGTCTCAATTGGGTTATATGATGTTAGCTTTAGGTATGGGTTCTTATCGAGCTGCTTTATTTCATTTGATTACTCATGCTTATTCGAAAGCATTGTTGTTTTTAGGATCTGGATCTATTATTCATTCGATGGAAGCCATTGTTGGATATTCTCCAGATAAAAGTCAGAATATGGTTCTTATGGGCGGTTTAAGAAAACATGTACCAATTACAAAAACTTCTTTTTTATTAGGTACACTTTCTCTTTGTGGTATTCCACCTCTTGCTTGTTTTTGGTCCAAAGATGAAATTCTTAATGATAGTTGGTTGTATTCACCTATTTTTGCAATAATAGCTTATTCTACGGCAGGATTAACCGCCTTTTATATGTTTCGGATCTATTTACTTACTTTTGAAGGACATTTAAACGTTTATTTTCAAAATTACAGTGGCAAAAAAAACAGCTCATTCTATTCAATGTCTCTATGGGGTAAAGAAGGACCT